GTGAAAGGGTTGCCCTAAAAAGAGAGCTCCAAGTGAATGCCAGTAAGAGAAGGTCTCCTCTAACAACGTCAGGCCTTAGCCCTCTTTTGATCCCGAATAAGATTCTCTCTAAAATGAAAACATATGGTTGGTATGGGCAAACTCGGATTATTCTTCCATTCCAAACGTCTCAAGGTCGGGGGGATGATGTTCAGGTAACACCAGCTCTTTGTTGATTTGATGCTGTCGCTGAGAAATCAATTATGAGTCCGAGACGAGAAAGGAACTCAGCCTGCTTGCTATTAGCACTTGGCACAGGTGCGAGACTCTAACTAGAACTTGCCACAGGTACAATTACAATACCGAGACTTATACATCTTTTCGGGAATCTATTGAAAACTAATGCTAGTCGAAGTACTAGAATCTCTGATTTTTGACATAATGAATATGGTTCTACGTTCTTATGAGATGCCCTAGAAGACGACTCTGATTTCAGACTCTTAGTTAGAAAGAACTGTCACAAGTAGACCTACTGAGAAGGAGCTATGCTACGATCGTTGTTAGGAAATGGCTGCGTAGTTAGGTTAGACTGTGACAGAGACAGACACCACGAGCTCGACTGTGCCCATTGCTTTAGAGGATGTTGTTCCGGCACCTGAATTCAATACTGAAAAGTGTGCCGGTGGCAAAGAAGAGGGGCGTAGCATAGTTAAATCGATCTACTGATAATGAACCTGTGGTGTCGTCCAGTACCTGTTCCTCTTCAATAAGTTGGTCCAGTACCTGTTGAAGGGTTTGGTCCTGTTCAATAAGTTGACAAGGAAAGGTCATTAATCCTCGTGTATCAAAATCCAGTGTTGTGGCGTACGTGGGTCGCCATATGTTTTTGATATTGAGGTCTCCCATTGGGCTCTCGTGTTCCTCCGTATAGTAGCGGCCTCTCTTTCTGAGTTGTTTCAAGCCCTGGCATTAGGGGAAGAGTGCATTTTCTCGATCATATTCGAGCCTAAAATCATATATCTCATATGAGGGATAAACATAAACAGAGTGCTTCCAGGTCACCCTTCCTGCGGGAAGAAAAGGCGCTAACTCCATCCCTTAGCCCTGAAAAGAGCTTCTTTCTTATTCTCCCCATTGCTTTGCGCCTACGACTTCTTAATAGAGGTGGTTTAACTATGTATGCCCCTATGGATTGTCAGAGGCTTGCTTTGAAAGCACCTTATAGGAGTAAGATAAGATTTGACTCTTTTGTTGCCTTGGTTCGGAAGGCACAAGGAATTGAGCACGATCCTCCAGTTATCAAGTATACCCCTGCCGCGATAAGAGAACGAAATAGTGCTCTGGTTGGAAGGTCAGGAAGGGCACATGCAGGATTATGGTTTTAGAAAAGAAAGCCAAAGACTTTCGTAGTCCCGTCCGGATCAATAGAAGAAGTTGACTCTCGTTGGCCTGCTCAAGGTCCGTCGTTCGCCCGAAAAGCATTCTTCATCGACAGTGAAGTGGGCACTATCACTATAAGCTCCGTTTCCGGTTCAATCGTCCAGTCATGAATGAGATCTGAAGGTTGAGTAAATCACGGCTGCTTTGAGGCGGTTCCCCTCAGCATTACTTTTCCACCCAGGCGGCGAAGAAGCAATGAAGTGCTAAAGTAGTGAATTCAAGGAAAGTCTCATTCTCAGGGGTAAGGGAATCGGCGAGATAGTTCTCTTTCTAGGAAGAGGGTTCTCAGAGGCTCACCAGCAGGTTCAGGCGCAGTGAAGGCTTCAAACCGTGTTCTAGTTGGCTTACCTGTATGCGTCCTTCGTCTCAGGTAAGAGAATTGTAAGGTGGTGGGCTTTCTACTGGTCATGGGCGATCTTTCCTCCACTTGTCTCCATATTGCTATTTCCTATTTTACGTCAATCTTAGATTTCCCCATATTATAGTACGCTAGTTGGAGTTTCGAAGCATGATTCAAAGACAGGTAGTTCACTTGAAGCAAAGCGCTTTCTTGCATTAGCACTGGCACTAATCAAGCTGACTCGACCATTCGACCGGGAAGAGGAAGCGAAAGTGAACTGACCCACGAACGGGTTCGAACAGCTCTTTCTTTTTAAGCGACATTGCCTATTATGAGATACTTCGTGACGACGAGCAACTCTCTATCTACTGAAGTGAGCTTACTCCTATTAAGATTCTAAATTCCTACCAACGTACAACGTACTATTTCTTACTTTCCTGGCTCGCTATCAATTCAATTGGATTACCTGTTTAGACTTCAGCTTTCCTTAAAGCATTTCTTTGACCGAGAGTGAACCGTTCGAGTAGGTGCTAATTCGCTTCTCCTTGAGAGAGGAGTTGAACCAACGAAACGAGTGCCCACTTTCTTTTAAGTTTAGTCTTAGCACGTGTAGTGACCTCCGTTTGCTCTTGGCGCCTTGACGCAACTACACCATAAAGAACACTAGCATCGTCCATCCACTCCCAGGTCGCTCATCCTCCGTCGGCGAATCCTACCTAAACTACAGCGCGCTATTCCTTTTCTTATCTCGATAACCGAAGTCAGGTCAACCCCTTTTCACTGCCTTTGATTGAACCACCCTCCTCCCTGCCTACCGTAGACTCACTGGCTTTGAGCTTTCCCTACCCTACTCCCGAGTGAGGAGGCGTGGGACATGGATTACGAAATCCATACAATTGGTTTGGTATAGCTCTCTCTCAGAGCTTGTCCATCCCTATCTTATCGAAATAGGCAAGAAATTCGGTAACATAGGAGAAAGAATAACTTGTCTGTGGTTCCTTTCTCGAGTGCATGCTAAGATTCAAAGCTATCCATTCATCCTGAGTTCGGATCCGGCCACCCCTTCGGTCGATCGGTCAACTGACAGCGGTCAGCAGATAGATCGGAATCGCGTTAAGAAGATCATTCGATGGTTACCGTTAGTTGGGCCTCTCTTGGAAGAGCCTCTTCACTGCACTCAGAAGACTAACCTAACTTAGTAGCCGTGCTGGGATGGCATCGAGCAAGCAGCGGTAGCAGGGCCGGACCTAGTGCAAAAGCAAAGAAGCAGAAGTCGAGGCAAGAGCTATACCTTCTGGAACCGGAGCAATAATTGCTATAAAGGAAGCAGATGCGCAGGAACGATCCCTAAAGCAAATACTCGGAATGCTCCACGACTAAGTATACCCATTCAGACTCGCTTTTGTTCAATTATAAATAAATAACCACTTTAATGGAGATTTATAGCATCATTCAAGTAAATACAGATTAAGATCGTAAAAACATAAGCTTGTAATATAGCTACACCTAATTCCAGGCCGGTTAATGCAAGAACTATAAATAAAGGACCAAGATCCCCTATGAAATAGAAAATATTATTCATACATAGCATAGTCCAAGCGAACCCACTTAAAATCTTTACTAAACTATGACCGGCCATCATATTAGCAAATAAACGTATTCCTAAGCTTAATGCGCGAAAACAATAAGAGATTAGCTCAAGGAGTACTAAAAAAGGCGCTAACGGCAGTGGGACTCCTGCAGGTAATAAGAAGCTTAAAAAATGAAGCCCATTTCTTTGAAATCCCACTATAGTAATGCCAATAAAAATGGAAAATGAGAGACCCAAAGTAATGAGAAAATGGCTTGTAACTGTGAAGCTATAAGGTATCATACCCTGGAGATTACAAAATAACAAAAAAGTAAAAGTGACCAAGATGCAAGGGAAAAACTTTTGTTTCACATTTCCGGAAAGACCACCTATTTGTTCGTTTACCAGGTTCAGCACGAAATCATAAATAAACTCTACCAAGGATTGCCAAGCATTTGGGACTAAATTGCCTCCTCCCTTTTTAGTAACAAAATGAACCAGAAGTAGGAACAAACTCAGAGTGAGCAGCATAAACAAAGATGAATTTGTGAATGAGAAATACAAGTTTCCTATTTTCATAGGAATCAATGGGATAATGGAAAATTGCTCAAGGGGGCTGCCAATTTCCTCAAATTGGCTGTAAGTCATTAGGCTATGCAAGTCCGCAGCATTGTGCCAATACACACTCTGAAAATCATACTGATTCAGATCCTTTAAGATAAAGGTTAAGGTATCGGGATTTACAACTCCCTCTTGCCCCCCAATAACCCTCTCAGTAAAGTCTTTGATAGGCCATTGGGGTGGCAATTCTCTATTACTCTCACGGAGTAATTTTGAAATTTTGTTACATATTTCCGTAAAAGTAGAAGTAGAAGGAGAAAGATGATTAGCAGAAGGACCAAAAAGATTAATACTCATAATGGTAAAGAAAGCTTTCTTGTAGTTCCGCTTCTTGCTCTAAAAATCAAGAAAGACTTGTCGGAAATCGCCTTGGTCCAACCAAGAAAGGCATGGGAGTTTTGGGCGTCTGAAGGTCGAGTTAAGTAAAGACTACCTACTACCTTATTTAAGATAATAATGAAGACTGCCTACCTAGAAATAGAAAGATCCCTCGTTGCACACTTTCTATATCTCTGTCTCCATTATAGGCTGCATGCTCTAATTATCTCGCTCTTGAAAAGCCACCATTCTTACTCTTTAAGTATTTAAGTGATATTCTACTTCTTCTAAGTTAATACGTTCACACCCAGACTACCGTTGCTTGGATCCCTCTACGGCCCGAGTTTATACCTCTCGGTCATGTTGTTTTTGACGAGACTGTCTTACCTTTTGCGGGTGTCCACCCTCGCTCACCTCCTTCTACGGACCCAGCTACTCTCTCTCGATAGTTTATGGACCGCCCAGGCTCTTCTGCACAGCCGTCCACTCGGACCTCACCAGATTCGGTTTATTTGCCCCCATCTTCTGGGCCTGTCATATCTCTCTCCTCCCTTCTGGCCATTGAAAGCATTCCAATTGCAGCTTCTTCTTAGGATTCGTTCAAAAGAGCATTTACCTAATCTAATGCCATGCCCTGAGTCCTAATCTCCTAATGCCTTTACTCCAACAGCTAAATGGCATCCTTTCTTTTCTTCCCCTTCAAAGATCGGATTCTTCCTCTCGGGTTCCTTCACTTAGAGTAGTGAATCCAGTGAAAGCCGAAGACTAAGAAGAAGGTACGGAAGCCGGGAAAAGGACTTCATACGATAACGAGACCATTCATAGCGGAACAAGAAGAATCACAGTCGACTCAACTTGAGCTATCGAATCAGTAGCTGCCTTTAGAGCTGGGATAAGTAGGGTAGCAGCTAAGATTAACTAAAAGGACTCTCCTCAATCCTCAACCTAGACATAGAACTCCTAGCTCTGGAGCTGATTGAATTGATTATTTTTAACAGCTACCGACTCTTCTCCTCGCTCACTGAACTCCCCCAACCTAGTCTCAGGTCCGAGTCTCAGGTCAAGAGAGAAGAGCGATGGCATACCTTGAGTCACTCGCTTCCATTGGGCGAACTTTCATCTGTTCTCTTTCCTTCTTTCTGCTTTTATGGTAAAATGAACCGCTTTGCTTATCACAGTTAGTTCGATTTTCTTTGATCCTCATCTCGTTCACTCACAGAAGACCTTGCCTAGCTCTACTTTCTTTCTTATACCAGGCTTCCTACTAGGAAGCTAGGAAGCCTTTCGCTCGTCCCTTCGCACGTGAATCTTGATATCCCCTTTGCCGGGCTAGAGAGCATTTCTTCTCAACTGCGTCGAGCCTTCACTGGTTGAATCCTCGCTGATCAAACTCTTCAAGGAGCCAAGTAAAGCACGCTTTGCAAGCCGTGAAGAGCCACAATTGGGTGCTACAGCACTAAAGCCCTCTCCTATCGGTCAAAGATTGATTGGCGAGCTCCGATTTGCTACTATGAATATGAAAGGAAAGGGCAGTGTCCCAGGTCATTACCTTTAGCTCAGTTTGAGTCGTACTTCCTGTGTGAGAAACTAACTACAACTATACCAAAGAAAAGAGGAGGGGCATAGGGAATCCCGTACCGATGCGATTAGACACCGCCGGAAACTGGCGATCAAATCTACGGGCCAGCAAGAAAGATGATAAAAAGATCAACGCCTACTTGCTCATGTATCATGTCATTCTTACTGACTGTACCATCCCAACAAGGGATTTTTCTCGGAAAGGTCAAAACCTTCAATCCTGAATTGCTAGTTAAAAACTACCCTTACTATCTATTGAGCTTTCCCCTGGCGAGCTACTAGAGTACTTCACTCCCTAACCCTACTGAGCTTCCCTACTTCACTTCCTCTCCCGGTGGTCGAGCCTATTATATATTACCTCTCCCTTTGCCTTTGCCCACGAATTGCGCCTAGAACAGGGGATAAAAGAACATAATTACATTATCCCTTCGACGACTGAGACGGGGCTTGCCCCTTTCATTTCACATGGAATTGATCGCCTATTTTAAGTAATATTCCATATTACCCTCGCTGACAACGTACCTATCTTAGAAATTCCTCCTATATTTACTGGATCTTGGGTAACTTAGACTGAGATTGGAACTTGATTTGATCATTCGCTCCTCATTCTTAACGAGATGAGCTCATTCATTCCTTGCGCTTAGTTACCTGAATTCATTCCTCCACGGAGAGAGGCTCTATGAAAGAAGAGAATACGGAGCAACCTTCGCCTGAGACGGGGCTTCCTTACCTTAGAGTGGACAGAGACTGATCCTAGCTTTCTGACTGGGCAAGCAGCTCCTAGTAAAGAGAAAGAGATAGTTATAACATTTTTACGATATTTCATGTACGCTTCGCTTACCTTTCACTCCTGAACCCACCTTCGTCTTCCTGGAGAGGAGTTTGTTTTATAACTATATATATTGGGTAGCCTGCTTTTCAATTGAATCAACATCAATAGGACTGTGCCCAGCATAAGATTCTTCTTCTGCGTCTAATCCCTTTTCTAATCTTTCAGTTTCTACCCCCATAACTGATACAGGTGAGCGGCGTACCTAGCCTGTCACACTACGGACCTCTCGTTCTTGCCTGGTGAACCCCAATCTTCATCTCCTCTTCCCCTGATGTTCAATCCCCGTGGTGAACACAACACTAGAAGAGTCAGCAATCGGGTCTTTCGTAGAAACCCCTGCCTGAATGAACACTGCTATCTCGCCTTCTGATCTTGATTAAGATATTTTCCAAATTTCTTTCCTACTTCTGTCTATTCGCTTCTACCGGGAGGATTTCCCTGATTGGCTCTCTTGCCTGGAATGACTTCCCTCAGTCCCGTCCCTACTTCTTCTCATGCCACTAATGGATTTCCACTTTTGGACTCCACATATTCAATCTTCATGGCTCGCGGGTCGGAAAGAGTCCACATCTTCCATTGATTGGGACTTGACTACTTCAGGTGGATCCGATCCTCTTCTTTAGGGTGGATCCCTTTCTATTGATTGCAGCTCGTGAGCCTATCTAGATTACCATTCTAACCTGTCTTTGCTGAACTGTTCTAATATGGAATATTACCCTAGCTCACAGCTTATCCTTCTTAATTACATCATCCCTAACTCACAGGTTATCCTTCTATGATACATTGGATTTATTGGATTCGAAGTTCGGTTCGACTGAGCGAGCTGTCTTTGAACTTGGGCTGAGAAGAAAGCTTAATAGAGATTCTCCTCTTCGGATGGAGTAAGAGGCTCCTACTACAATATTACATATTGCCTACTTTACGGGTTACGGGTGAGCTACGAGCAGGCTTGATACCACTCCTTCGGACCCTTCGGACTCCAGCGCTTAGAAGAATCCTTATTTAACTATTATTACATAGATCCTTCCCTTGAGCAACAAGCTAATTCCCTGACTAAAGAAAGAACTGAGACTGAAAAATATTATAATTATACCCCTTTTTCTTTGTAAGTCAACTTCCATCCCCTAAAGGGAGAGTAAACTCACCTTAGCAGTTTGATTATCCATTTTATTCCCCTGAGATTGAAGTTGCTACTGTACCTGTCTTTGAAGAAAGCTTCGAACCCGGCCTAAACGCTTCCTGAGACTCAACCCTACTTCGTCTTCGCCCTCCTGCCTTTCCAGTAGTGGATTCAGCTCATATTAGAAATTCTTACTTCACGAGAGAGATACTCACTATTGAAGGGTATACCCACGGGAGAGATACCGAAACTAGAAGCTTTGTTGCACCGCGCTCATTGACTTTCTATCAGAGGGGTTGACGTTCAGTGCCGTAGGTCAGAAAAGGAATGAGAGGTGAGAAGGAAGAGGAAGTGACATCTACTAATATAGTATAGAGATAGAGCTGAAAGTGAGAAGTAAATAAGTTGCTCCTCGCTAGCTGAACTGGATAGCTATTCTTTCTCTCCCAAATCCTTTCCTTAGCGGGTTTCGTGGATATTTGCTTTTGATCACTGGATGAAGGGGAAGCCGGCTTCTTTTATGGGTGGCTACGGCACTCTGCCTTTAGCAACGACAATAACCCTTCTTTTAGCTACCGTAGGAACTCCGGGAACGAGGCCGCCTTATCCCTTGCCCTTGGGGCAAGGAGCGGATTTGGGTTCGGTATTTCGTGACTTGGCTGTTGAAGAAGGAGGCTCCACCTTAGCATACCACACATTCCCGTCGGGCAGGATTCTTTTATGGCGGGTTGGTTTATTCATCCAGAACAGCAGGAATAGAAGAATCAGCAGTGAACGAGGAATCACCGATTTCAGTCGTAACAAGCTCACCAGCTTCAGGTTGCTTTTAGCATCATCCATTGATACCGGGAGGGCAAAGCCCCCCTTCACCTTCAAGCTTAGAAGTTGAGTTAGTAGGACCTTTTCTGACTGGAATCTCCTCTGCTCTGACAGCTCAAGAATCTTATTCTTTTCTTCCTGGGGTCAGTGCAAGTCAAGTAAAGAATCAATCAATCAATATTGCCTCGATCCAGGAACTAAATCGAAACTTTCAACAGCTAGCGAGCGTTAAATCACATTCTTCTGGTCTCAATCAATATAAATCATTCCGGAAAGTGGACAAGCAAACAAACCAAACTTGCGTTAGTAGGATGTACTTTTAACTGACGTTAGTAGGATGCATTTCATTTTCTCTTCAATTTCCCCTACGGGCAGAAGTGAGAAAGAGGTAAGTTGCCCGTTGTCTCAGGGAGGTGGGATGCGGGCAGCCGCTGCTGCTATCCCTTCATTTGCTGGCCATCTTGAATTATTTTTAGGAAGGAAGGAGCCCTTTCCGCTAGACAGCTAGCCATGTGGCTGCACTGATAGTCACTTTCAAGTTTATGAGCACTACCCATGAGGTTCTCGTCGAAAACTGGTTTTGGGTTTGCTCGATCAAGGGAAAGGCAAGCGATTCGATAACCAATGAGATTCTCGTCACAAAGAGCAGCTACTAAGAGGCTGCTTGCTGTCTTCTCCTCTTTATGAGTCCCGCTAGGAAGGAAGAGTTCGAGTTCGTTCATTTAGATAGGATAGCTATCCGTGAACTGAAATGAAAAGGAAGTGGAATTAGTCTTTTTTCCGAGTAGTCGTTTTTCTTTACTTATATTGTATTGGATTTTCCAGTGGAGAGGGCGGGAAAGATTGACCAGGGCAGGCTCGATAGATAGGTACGATAGGTACAAACTAGAGTTGAATAGAGTGAAAGGGAATAGCTCACTGAAAGAAAGTCTTAGTTTTTCACCAGCGTTAAATCGAAGTCAGAGATTTGAGCAATTTCCCGCAAAGAAAGGTAAGGCAGATGCCAGACTTAGCACAACACTTCTCAGAACGAATTCCCCTTTCTTTACACTTATAGGTTAGCATCATCCTTGCTTCGGCTTGATTACGAAGAAGAGGCTTAAGAGGGCTCACTAGACCACGAAATGACTAGGACAGAGGAACAAAGGAGAACACCACCGCCTTACACGACTTCCTGTTACAGATATTTCATATCTTCCTGACTTCCCTTTCTGACTAAAGGTTTCGGACTACTGGTATTAAAGGAGCTGACTTCCCTTTTGAACTAGCTCCATCCCTTGCTTCGCCCACTACTGCTAGAGTACATAAGACTTGGTACATTTAGAGAACACCAGCTCATGAACTTTGCCAGTCGAATGGGCGGAACCTGACTCATCAAGCAAACAAAAAAGGAGCCTTCCCTAATCATAATGCCCTAATCATAATGGGCTGGGCCCTTGTATCCGCATATGAAGCGTCACGTAGCATCTTTAATTCGTGACGTGAGCTCTTCAGTTTGTGAGTTCTCGAGCTGCTATGCTTTAGCGTATCAACAGGGCAAGGCTTACTAATCGGCTCGATCTTTATCGTAATCGTATAAAGAAGAACTGGCCTCGCGTCAGATATTGGTTGCGCGGATCGGCGGCTTGCAACATCACATCTGGAACGACCGATCTATGAATCTAAAGCTTTACGCGTAGAAAGACGTCCAGAAAAGAAAGCTTGAATAAGATTGTTTCATTTTTCTACGAAAAAGAAATCTTTCAGAATTCTGAAAGAGTCTTTCACTCATGCATTTCCTTTGCGGCAAGAAGAAGACATTGTTGATGCAGTTGCGCACATTTTTTCTTTTTTTTTTTTCGTCGAGATTGGGTTGGTGTTCAGTGCCGTGGGTACAAGATCGAAAAGACGTGGGCAAACCAAGTACGATGCCCAAGAGAAAAGGAACGAGGGGAAGAATCGACGAGAAATCCATAACAAAAAATCGTGAATGAAAAAGCGTGACGAGAATTCTCAACCCGAGATGTTAGAAGGTGCAAAATTAATGGGTGCCGGAGCTGCTACAATTGCTTCAGCGGGAGCTGCTGTCGGTATTGGAAACGTGTTCAGTTCTTTGATCCATTCCGTGGCACGAAATCCATCATTGGCTAAACAATCATTTGGTTATGCCATTTTGGGCTTTGCTCTAACCGAAGCTATTGCATCGTTTGCCCCAATGATGGCCTTTTTGATCTCATTCGTCTTCCGATCTAAGAAAGAAAAGAAGGTTTCAGTCTCATAAAGCAAGACCTCTTTCACATAAGAAAGTGGAGGCGGGCTTGGGTACGATCTAAAACGATTCCACATGAAAGAGGACTGCCCTCTTGAGTAATGGGAAGCGGGCTAGTCCCCGAAAATGCCCGTTCGCTTCTCGTTGGGGAAAAGTAAGATTCTTGATTGTAGAAGTCCTTTCAAGTTCAAGCAAGAAGGACTCGGCGTCTTGTTTTGTTCCCCCCTTTGGGGCTAGGGGGGGCGACTTGTTGTTTGGTATTAATGTCTGTCTCCCCTAATGCTTCGCCCTGAGGAATCTCTGCCTAATGACAGATTCATATGGGTATGGAGAACACCTCTTCCCGGGCTTCTGGCTTTAGTTTACAAACCTACCTGTCTTTCTTTTTCTTCCTTGACATTCATGAGTAAAGGGACTTATTTATTTATGGATCACTAAATTAACCAATCCCTTTGCTCATTAAGGAAGATCAAAGCAAGAGAGTGGGAAAGCTAAAAGTCCTAAAAGGGAATGAGAATAGTACGTGGGATAGAGATAAATGAGGCGACGTTCAAAGCCAATTTGCTTTGTCCACCCAGCTAGATTCCCTCCTCTTCAATTTTAGCGGACGGATGGATGAACGGGACAATGAATGGAAGCAGATAGGATTCGCTCCAATCAATCAGTGAGAAAGCAACCTTCGCTCTCCTGTTTTGTTTGACCGGAGGCTTCCGCAAAAGCCATCCATTAAGGGGCTCCCTCAATAGAAAAGACCGGTTTGTTTTACATCTCCCAGGCTACTAGCTTTTCGTCTTTTGCCTCTAGCTCTCATCTTGAAAGTGCGAAGTCTTTGAGGTGGCAGTCCCTCTCGATCGAGAATTCTTCTTCGTGAGCAAGTCAGAGCGAGACCTTTGTGGCTGGAATACCATAGTAGGCTCAAAAAGTACCTGCCCTAAACGGAGGCTTAGCCTAGGATAGGACTTCGACTCTCCTTTCTACTTCTACGGTCCTTTTATGTATGCACGTATAGTCCTTATACGTCATCTTATGCGCGTGCAGTCTCCTTATCTCATGTACTTGCTCAATAGAGCGAACAGGGGCATCACGGCTACTTTTTGGTCTTGTCTCATTCCACGAGTCCTCAAAAGGGGAGAAGAGGCAACTGCCGTAGAATGTACCACGCCCACGCCGCTTTCCTCACTTCTGTTTGTTTTGTTAGTAGAGGTTCGATCTAATTGAAATATTCTATGACGGGATCCCCGGCTCATCGCAAGGCAGTTGCTTCAGCCTCTCGATAGATATAAGTAGGCTTTGAAAAGCACTACATCCGCATATTCGTATATGAACCTTAACGGCCTTCACTCTCCCGTTTGATCGCACTCTTCATTACTTTACTTTCTCTGGGGGGTTTATAGCGCCCTTTCAACAAAAATTCTTCTTTATTAATGCCCTGCTCCCATTCTTTAATACCATCAAGTTCTTAATTATCAGCTAAGACAGGAAGCCAAATCATCGCATAAGGATAAAATACATGCATTGGATAGCAAGTCCTTCTTATTCCGCGTGGATCAATATCAATACTCGACTTTTATACAAACAAATAACATAGATTAATAGAATACCCATTCACAGGCACGGTATGACTTCCTATTAGTCGGCTTACTTTTCATAATTTTTCATAATTGCTGAACTGAACATAACTGCTCCATCTTCTCCTGGGATTCCCCAAAAGAAAGGAAAAGCTTGAGCTCTCTGTATCATCAATCGACTGCAAAAGCGTAGATTCTTAGTCGAGATTCGAACTGTTCAACCGCGGATTGGATAACGAGAAGGGGAATCCGCTTTTCACATTTATATAGACCCTAACAACTATCCAAGCTCTACTTTATGCTAGTACTTGATCGATCGGTGAAGTCCTCTTATTGGAATAACCCATCAATGTCGCACTTCCTGCTCTAACCGCGCCCAACCGCTACCAGCCATCAGAACAATCCGGACGAGCCACACGGAATAATCCTTTCGAAGGGAAGCTCTATACAAGGAGAGGAAGCTTAACAAACGACTTAAAAGGAAAGGGCTTTTTTCCAAGTCAACCATGTACTACTATCGGTCATACAATGATGGCATTGTGAATCTCATTCCTATTCCAGTTTTTTGGCCCGAGTTAGATGTGGTCTTTCATTTCTTAGGGAGTGAAAGGGCTAAGGGGAAAGGGGCCCCTTACGCGCTTTTTTAGAAGGAGTCCTGTGTAGTTGGATGGAAGGGCAGGGACTGTCTTGTATCAGCTCTAATCCTTGACGCTCTTAATGTCCAGATAATGCTTTCCGAGCTACTAAAAACCTAACAGAACTTTTCAAAAGAGAGTTTCTTTTTCACACAATTGTTTTTCGGTTGGATCGAGGTCCACTTCTGGAACCCCACCCGCATTAGTAGAGGCGCTTATTTACTACTCTACTGAGTTGGCCTTATCTTCTGCCACCGAGCCTGTGTTACTAATTCCCCTTCTTGGCTTGATAGTAAAGGTAGTGGTAGTCAAGCATGTCTGTGGCTAGAGGAGAAAAGCATCTTTGAAGGAATTATATTATAATAATAATAATAATAAGATATTTGCCTATGCTTTCTTAGTTAGAAGAAGAAAGTTGGGACAGAGGCTTACAAGCCTACAGAGTCGGAAGTCGATGATAGAGGTTAATCATTACAAGCACTCTTAAGCGCGGCCAAGAAAGAAAAGAAGCAACAAGATGCTTACTAAAGGTGGGACATTAAGGAATATCCAGAAAGGCATTTCGGGAATCGGTCTGATTCTATCTCTGTTCGTTCCGTTTGAAGAAAGGAAGGATCCCAAAGAATCGATCTTTCTTTTAGTTGTTGAATCTCTCTTTGATTGATCAATGTGTGACATTCCGAATCCTCATTACTAATGGAATCCAAATGCTCTCCGGATTGATCAGAAGATCCTTTCTATCTACTCCGACTGAGAGATGGCCCCTTTGCGGTCGTGAAAGCCAATGCTGAACCCTTGCCGGCTTAATAGATCCAGGATGTGCCTTCTACTCCAGGAGACCCTTGACTCTCAACGAGAGGGATCGCACCCCTTTCTTTAGCCCTTTCCTAAACTAAAGCTCTTCTCAACTACGAGCCGGAAGGGGGTACCCGAACAGAGCTCCTCAGCGGCACCTTCGAAGAGAAGCTCTTCCTGATCTTGATCTTTCTACCGATCTTGATCCTTAAACTGATTCTTACAAAAACCTATCCACCTTCAATAACCCACCTACCACATAAGTACCAGATGGGAGGCAAGCCCCCGAACCCCAAAAGGAGAACACTCCCAATACGAACCAAAGCTAGAGAGGATTAAGTCGAGAATGGATAGAGGAGCATCATTGCAAAACCATTTCATCTTAAGAGCTCTAGAGAGCTCTAAGACCACAATTAGAGGATTGCTAACGCTCGGACATTACGGAGACTTTAAACAGGTCTGAAGCAGGAGTCAAGATTGGAGGACGAATTAGATAACTGCTCAACAAAGAAGAAAGCAAGACCAAGCCAAACTCTCTGGTAAGTAACCCACTCTTGGATAAACCGCTTCTTCGCCTAAAAGAATACATTGGAGAAGAGCATGCTGATTGGGATGCCTTATCGAGTGAGAAAGGAGACCATGAGAGCGGGTGATAGGCCTCAGAAACTGCATCAGAGAATGCACCAATTAGAAAGGAACTCGATCTAGAGATCGGAGAGACTACTCACTCTTTAGGGATTTAGAGTCCGCAGAATCACAAGAAAACATCGCAGAGAAAGACTAGCTACGAGAGCCCAACTCCGCTCAACAGAAGACAAGGGAACGCACCTTACTAGAAGAGCAAGAGAGAAAGCAAGCAGAAAGCATGAGATTGATGTGTTTACAGAAGCTCTTCGAAGAATCACCCAATGGAGAAGGAAAGACTGCTCATTCGTCGAACAAGGTAGAGTCCTTATTCCATTCCGTGCCTAAAGAATGGAGAATTGCATGTTGATTGAAAGAATCACATGATTAGATCGGAAACCAGAATCAAAGAAATACAACCTCGAACTCCCGTACTGGAAATCTACCGATTCACACTGCAACGTCTATTTCACTCCACAATCTGTCGATTCATAGCTTCACCAATCGTACGCTTATTGAACTAGACCAATCTTAGCTTAGACTTTGAACTAGACCGACCCATCCGCCGCTTCTCACTTCCATTCCTCTCCCTTACAATCGCTCACCTTCTTCTTTCTTTGCTTGCAGAGAGGGAAGGTTCTATTTGCTCGGTTGCATGTCATGACTTTATGAGCTTTTTTCCTTATATCCTTTACTTGCCGAGCTGACCCCCTTATATCGGAGCACGTACCTGCCTGTCTACTATTAGAAAGGAGTTCACTTCAACGAAGACTCTTTTCAAAAGAATCGCCCTTCGCCGGTCTTGCTTTGAAGAGAACACCTACTGTTCGTTAACAGTTCCTTCTCTCCTCGTTTGAATAGGGATTCTGATATGAGAACCTCATGATTCTCAATAGCCCGCCCATGAAAACCTAGTTTGAAGAGAACACATGCTATTCTCACCCTAGACCAGTCATTCAGTCAACTAAATCTTTTCGTTGAAGCCGATCTATTAGTGACCTATTATTGTAATTTTGAAAAGCCGAGTGTCTCACGTTAAGAAGGAAGTGAATCTTCTGTTCAAGGAGATGCTTTAGCCCTTGACTTGGCGAATGCATATACCTTGACCTTGGCGTATAACACTGCATCAGTTGATTCAGCGGCTTTCGTTGATGATGCATTAGCTGCTTCTTCTCTCTTTCATTTTGAAATGCATTCATTCCCGGATGCGCTATTCCTTGTTTGTATAGTAGACAGTTGGTTGTCCTTGAGACCGGAGACTGGACTCATTAACTCTTTGGAGCCGTACTTGTATGCCCTTTCTCCCTTTGCTCCCTGAACTTGACCAACTACTGATGCCTTTCCAGACTATGGATAGGTGGCCTGTAGCCCACTACATGAGGAAGAACCTTTCCCTCGCTTTAGCTTTAGCAAAGCTTAGGTTCCCCCCCGGGGTCCAATCGGTTTGTAAGGGCCGACAGAGGGTTTTAGAACCATAAGATGAAGCTACTGGGCTAGAGTTGACCTCACCAACTACGTGCGCCCTATGCTTCTTTCCCACCAACTGTTGTAACTGGAACAGGCAAAGAAAGAACTACAGGTGGCACTGACACTAGAGTTTTTTATGCGTCTGCTTATGATTCAGGGGATGGGGATGCGACTGCCTGTCCTAGCTTAAGCTTCATCTTTGGATTCAGCAGATGGGGGATGCTAATGCAGATAGATGCCTATGACTATGATTCAGTTGTGCTCGCCCCTATACTGCCTGCCATACCTGGAGTTGGGGGGGCACAAACACAAATCCACTCGTGCTTGGGCTCAACGAAAAACCTTTTTCGAGTAAGGCGAGCGGAGTGAGGAGTTAGGCGAGTAAGAATAAGGCCTGGGCTCGCAAAGGCACAGCTTAAGCTGCTCTACCTGCGGCATAGTATGTTTACTAAGCTCAACCAGCTGCAGGCAGATAAAGTAGTTCTAGTTGGCGAGGTTGAGGATGTGCTTTTCCTGATCGACCAACGTCAACCCTCTCACCTGATCCTGATTTGTGCACTATTTTTATTGAGCCTTTCGCTCTCCGAGTTCGCTACTCTTTATCTGTTTGCCCATACATCTCATAATTTGAGTTCTCATTTTAGAGATCTGATTCGAGAGAAAGAGGCCAGGTAACCGATATCATATTAGGGATCAACAACCAGGTAACTCCGGGTAAGAAAAGGCACGGGAGCACCCCTTACTTAATTTGATTCTCCCTAACTTGCATAGCGACGTTCGAAGGTATCTCATAATAACTTCTCACTGTGTCGAGGCGAAAGCAACAACTAACGATAACAAACAAGATTGAACTGATGTAGATCTACTTGCTTACTCCTTTCCTTTGAGACCTTCTTTGTCCCGCGAGACCCATTGTATGAGTCACAGTCTAAGTCTATTACTAGTGGGCATTGTATCACGAGTTGTAGTTCCTCCAGTAGGGCTGGGGCTTGAAGAAGTCGTATATATATATATATACTATGTCTTTTATAGGTCTGGGCTTTTCTAATCCCCTGAATTTACAATGGAAGTTGCAGTTTCTTCTACCATTAATACAGTTTCAGGAGGAGTTGCACTTCTCCCTTACATACCAGAGTTTGAGACTCAGGCTGGAGGATCCTTACTCTCCTCTCCTGGGATTATCAGAGTGTCAGATTAGCCTTTGGATTCGTTCTGCCTTCCACTCTATATCCAATCTTTTTCCCTACCAGTCGCTGCCGGCCTATTGATGGAGTAGGGCACTTTTAGTATTTTATTTCCTAAAAGAAATAAAGAGAAAAGGTGCGTAACGGCTTCTTAGCCGCTCTCTTTGACTAATAGGTTACTCATTCTGGACCAAAGATGGGCATCCCAATCACTTTTGTCACAACCACCTCTTGGCAAATTGTGTTCATAATATATTAAAGGTCTCGAGCTTATCCAAAGACGTTTTAAGGCATAGTTCAGGCAGAAGACGAATCAAATAAGGAAAGGGTTCTTTGATCACTTACTGAATTTCCTCAATGAG